ATTAAATCCCGAGTTATTGCGAATTAAAAAACCGACGAAATTATGGAAGTAAATATTCTTGCATTTATTGCTACTGCACTATTCATTCTAGTTCCTACGGCTTTTCTACTTATCATTTACGTAAAAACAGTCAGTCAAAATGATTAATTCAAATGAATTTTAATGAAACTTTCCTTCCGAGTTCTTATCAAAAATTGACGAAGTCAAATGAAAAGGATTTCCAATTTCACGTCTTCATTTAAATAAACTGAGCGGACGATAATTAGAATTGGCAGTATTCTAAGAGATGGATAGTATGGTAGAAAGATTCATCTATTTTGTTCTACCATACTATCCATCTCTTAGTCAGTTGTAATCTAAAATAAAGATTAAGGGCTTAAGTTTATGTAGATCAATCTACAACATTCTCTTCATATATGTATATATATATTACATATATTGTATATATTGTATGGAATTGACATAACACCCAATTTGCTACATCTATTTGATCTGATCAATCTGAAACACTTCTTATCTTAGTAATTCTAATTCCTTTTACTAATACTAATAAGTAAGAGGAAACCTTACTTAACTTAACTTATTTTTAACGCCCGAACCGTGATATGAAGATATGAAATAAGTCAATAAAGCACAAATTGCCTTTCTCAAATTAGAAACCAAACCGCCCAATATGCGATCCGCCCGAGGCAAGATCTTATTATTGCATAGTCTCTCGTTAGACAACCACTATCTTCTATATCATTTCTCATCGAAAAATGCGTATACACTTAACAAAACGACTTCCTCTTTGAACAGTAAAGAGGGAAAGAAATCAAAAAAGGTCCGTCCGGTCTTCTTCTTTATGCATCTATAAAGATAGTAGGAGTCCAACCCCATGGATTGAAAGAGTATGATTCATATCATAGATTACTCCATTGGAGTCCGGTGTCCGATGGGATTCGAAATTCAGAGATTTTTCTTTTAAATAGTCCAAAATACGTTGCAAAACGAGCTATAAAACAATTGATACGGTTTGATTCCTTCCTGTAGTAGTACTTCTAGAGCCCACTTCTTCCCCACACTACGAGTGAAAGGGAAAATGTAAAGACTACCATTAAAGCAGCCCAAGCGAGACTTACTATATCCATGTGAATTATGTCCCCTATCTCTATAAATACGAAAGAATTATTCCATTATTCCTCACTAATAATAGTGGAATTAATGGCGCCGAGTCAAAAAGGGATTATGACCAAACACTATTGAGAAACCAATCCAATAAATTGATTATGATTTTGAATCGGGAAAGATTAAACACAAGTAAAATATGTAGTAACATCCCGAGAGAATGGAAACATGTAGGAATAAAATAAATAAAAAAATTTAGGCCTATTCTTTATTTTTTTGTTGACCTTCTAGTCAAAACAGAAGGGGAGAAAATCTATAAAAAAGAGAAATCACTATCTATTATAGGCCTTTATTTCCTCATTTGATCTACAAATACGTACCTCCCCCTGACTATCGTTGTGAAAGTTGGGGCTTGGCCTGGGGTTGGAGAAAAGGAATTATTTATTTTTGCCCCCTTTCTATATCTATAAAAGTCAATTATTCATCCAATCTAATATTGCCCGAATACCCAGAGATTCTCACGAGTCTGTAGTATATAAAGCAACTTATGCCCCTTTCCAAAATTTTTAATTGAATTTCCTATCAGGGGCTACAATCTGATTAAAAATCTAATCATTAGACACTTCCTTAATAATTAAGAATAATTAAGGGTAGTAGAAGGGAATCGAAAAGTCTTGATAGTCCCTCTACCACAGTAAATTAGAAGAATCCTAGATACGGGCGAGGATTCACAATCTCTTCTTTTAGAAAACCTTCAGACTACATAAACAAAGCATCAATGGTCTGTTTCCTATGCTTCTACCGGAGAAAAATCCCGCGAGTTATATCAGAAGAAAAGAAGAGATTTCGAGTTTTTTGTTAATGTTGATCAGGCGACACCCGGATTTGAACTGGGGAAAAAGGATTTGCAGTCCCCCGCCTTACCACTCGGCCATGCCGCCAAAATGATACAAAATAGATGAAAATTTTCATGGATTACTAAATTTTTATTGTACTTGCATTTTAACTCCTGTTTTCCTTAATCCTTTTCCTAAAAGAAAGCTTTTTTTTTGATTGGATTTGATCCATCCCTTCGGTTGATTGTATAGTATCTGAAAATATACCATGCTAAAAACATTCTCTCGCTTTTTTTCTATTGAGAAATCAAATGTGTATTTTTAGCCGATAAATTTGAACCATTAACTATAACTATTGGCTGCTTACTTCGAATTCATGAATGATTCATGGATTTGAATCTCAAAATTGTGTTTTCCTAATGACATAAGAAAATACAAATTGAGACAGAACTAATCAGTATTGATTTTTTCAATCAAAAAATCCTTCCCCATTTCAATTATAACAAAACATATGAGTATATGTAAACCCCAGAACATAAATTGTTACCAAAATATAT